TCTCATCTTAAACCTTTCTTGAGGTATTTTCATTTTATGTCATGTTATGTAATTTTTGATTCTTTCATTTTATTAAGTTCAAGCAATTCTATTTCTATGGCACAATAGATTTTGGAAATCTAGATTTGAATCGAAAAGAATATGAAAGAAAAACACCAAGCGAAAAAACTTCTTTTTTATTTTATATTTTTTTTTAGTAATATTTTATACAATTTTTCCATACGGTTCACCTATACCTAATTATTTTTTTTATAAATAAAATATTTTTTAAAAAGAAAATAAATCTATAATAAATTAGGAAAACGTATATTTATTTTGACCAATAGATGTCTTTCACATCCAGCTATACCAATGAGTAATCTCTTAATTTTAATTTAAATGGCAGTTCCAAAAAAACGTACTTCTGTATCAAAAAAGCGTATTCGAAAAAATGTTTGGAAAAGGAAGGGGTATTGTGCATCGTTAAAAGCGTTTTCCTTAGGGAAATCTCTTTCGACCGGGAATTCAAAAAGTTTTTTGTGCGACAAACAAATAAAATAAATAGTAAAATGTTGAAATAATCTAAATCGGGCTGACTTGAAAAATTGACTGATTTCATTTCAAAAATAAGAATCTCGCTTTCTATTCCCTATCGGAGTTAATCAATAGAAAATAGAATTCTCGCCGCTTTGAGAATCCAGAATATATATAAAACTCTTTTGTTTACCTTACCAAATTTCGAAAAAAAAAGAATACTTTATTTTTATTAACAAAAAAACACAAGATACTCGATTTTTTTAGTATATCTTTTCATTTTCAAGGTGGGGAGTGTTATTTTCCCCATCAACCTATTTCTTCCAATAATATAAGTTTTGATCTTTTCTATATATTAACTTTCTATATATCTATAGAAGAGCTAATATCTTTCGTTACTAAAATAATGGAAACTAAGATTCTAAACCCTTTTGTGTAACTTTCTTACTTTTTTTTTTATTTCCTCGAAATTCCTATATAGACCACCCTATATCTCTTGTGATGAATCCATTCAAAAATACTTATTGAAATTATTCTGGATAAATAATGTGTCAATTGTGAATGATTCAAAATGGATTTTTTTATTAATATTCATTGATAAACTGCATTTTTTGTTTTTGATTTTTGGGATCAACTTAATTTTGAAATAGTTCATTAAAACAAAAATTTGAGTTCTCTTCCTTAATTGAATTGATAGTAGGATTTTTGAATTTTGCAAGAATTCAAGTTGAAGAGAGTATAAAATAAGATGCACGAAATCAAAATGAAGACTCTAAATTAAAATAATGAACCTTCAAATACCTATGTTCAAGAAATTTTTATTCATCTATTTGAATCTTTTCTAAAAAATATTGCAACCAATCGAATTCTTAAATCTGGACGATTTCTTATTCATAGACTATTATGAGTTCAAGATAAGCCGCTATGGTGAAATTGGTAGACACGCTGCTCTTAGGAAGCAGTGCTAGAGCATCTCGGTTCGAGTCCGAGTGGCGGCATGTCATCTCCTAAAAAAAGTAAATAGGTCCTATAATGAATCCAACTCTCCATATAGATTTTCTAATTAAAGGACTCCTATAATCTTATGATATTTTCAACTTTAGAGCATATATTAACTCATATTTCTTTTTCGCTCGTTTCAATTGTACTTACAATTCATTTGATAACCTTTTTAGTCGATCAAATCGTAAAACTATATGATTCATCCGAAAAAGGCATGATAATGAATTTGTTCTCTATAACAGGATTATTAGTTACTCGTTGGATTTATTCGGAACATTTTCCACTAAGTGATTTATATGAATCATTAATTTTCCTTTCATGGAGTTTTTCCCTTATTCATATAGTTCCGTATTTCAAAAAAAAGAAAAATATCCTAAGCACAATAATTGGCCCAAGTGCTATTTTTACCCAAGGCTTTGTTACTTCAGGTCTTTTAACTGAAATACACAAATCCACAATATTAGTACCAGCTCTTCAATCTGAGTGGTTAATAATGCACGTAAGTACGATGATATTAGGCTACGCTGCCCTGTTATGTGGATCATTATTATCAGTATCACTTATAGTCATTACAGTTAGAAAAAATCAAAAGTTTTTTGCTACGAGTAATCGTTTTTTAAATTTCAATGGTTCCCTTTTCTTTGGTGAAATCGAATACATGAACGAACGAAGTAATATTTTCAAAAATACTTTTCTTTTTAATTATTACAGGTCCCAATTGATTCAACAATTGGATTATTGGAGTTATCGGGTTATTAGTCTAGGATTTATCTTTTTAACTATAGGAATTCTTTCTGGAGCAGTATGGGCTAACGAAGCATGGGGATCTTATTGGAGTTGGGACCCAAAAGAAACTTGGGCTTTTATTACTTGGATCGTATTCGCGATTTATTTACATACTCGAACAAATATAAAATTGCAGGGTACCAATTCAGCAATTGTGGCGTCTATTGGATTTCTTATAATTTGGATATGCTATTTTGGGATAAATCTATTAGGAATAGGACTACATAGTTATGGTTTATTTACATTAATATATAATTGAATTAAACACAATTTAAGGAGTTATGATGAATAGGAATAGAAAAGTGTACAGCACATATCAGATAAAAAAACTTTGTGTGAACAGGTGAGAACCCTATGAATTTAATGGTGTAGTGATTCACAGGGTTCTCACCTGTTCAAATTTATTTTTTTTACTTAACGTAAGAGAAGAAAAAAAACCTCTTTTTTTCATTGTACAACGAACATCAAAAAAGAATATTTTTTTTCTTTTTTATTCATCAAAACTATCCATAAAAAGAATTAGATAGAATAACTTCAACCTTTTCAACTGATAGTGAAAGAACAAAATCAGGATACATACCAATACCTAGTATTGGTAAAAAAAGAGAGATCAAAAGAAATAACTCTCGTGGTCCAGAATCAAAAAAATAAGGGGTTGGTACATTAAATATCTTATATCCATAGAACATCTGGCGTAACATAGATAATAAATAAATAGGAGTTAATATGATTCCAATTGCCATTACAAAAGTAATTAGTAATTTTGTCATTAAAAAATATTTTGGACTAGTAAGTAGTCCAAAAAATACTATTAATTCGGCAATAAAACCACTCATACCTGGTAATGCAAGGGAGGCCATCGAAAAGCTACTGAACATCGTGAATATTTTTGGCATTGGGATAGCTATTCCACCCATTTCGTCAAGATACACAAGACGTATTCTATCATAAGTAGTTCCGGCCAAGAAAAAGAGTGCAGCACCAATAAATCCATGAGAGATTATTTGTAAAAGGGCTCCATTGAGCCCCATATCAGTGATAGAACCAATTCCTATAATTATGAAACCCATATGTGATATAGAGGAATAAGCTATTCTTTTTTTTAAATTCCGTTGACCCAGAGATGTTGAAGCTGCATAGATTATTTGCATTGCACCTACTATCATCAACCAAGGAGAAAATATAGAATGAGCATGAGGAAATAATTCCATATTGATTCGAACTAATCCATACGCTCCCATTTTTAATAAGATTCCGGCTAGAAGCATACAAGTACTATAATGTGCTTCTCCATGGGTATCTGGTAACCATGTATGTAGGGGTATGATTGGTAATTTGACAGCAAAAGCAATAAAAAATCCAATATATAATAGTATTTCCAAGCCCAAAGGATAGGGCTGATTAGCTAATATTTCAAAATTGAGTGTTGGTTCATTAGAACCATATAAACCGATACCCAGAACTCCCATTAAAAGAAAAACGGAACCCCCTGCTGTATACAAAATAAATTTTGTAGCTGAGTACAAACGTTTTTTTCCTCCCCACATGGATACAAGTAGATAAACGGGAATTAATTCTAACTCCCACATCAGGAAAAAAAGTAAAAGGTCCCGAGAAGAAAATAATCCTATTTGCCCACTGTACATTGCTAACATCAGAAAATGAAATAATTGAGAATCTCGAGTAACAGGCCGAGCCGCTAAAGTAGCTAAAGTCGTGATGAATCCCGTCAGTAAAATTGGTCCTATAGAAAGTCCATCTATTCCTAATCTCCAATGAAAATCAAAAAAAGCGATCCATTTGAAATCCTCCACTAGTTGGATTAATGGATCATCCAATTGAAAATGATAACAGAATGCATAAGTCGTTAGAAGAAGTTCTAAAATACATATACATATAGTACACCAACGGATTACTCGATTTCCTATATGTGGAAGAAATAAAATTAATGAACCTGCAGATATTGGCAAAACTACAATTATTGTTAATAAAGGAAAATTATTCGTGGTAAAGACAAGATACATTTGGGCCAGAAAAATACGTGCTCAAAATATTTTTATTTGGTTTTGAGCACGTATTTTGTCGGTAAAAAAAGATGGATTCAAGGAGAGTTTTATGGAATGTATCAATAAGCTAGACCCATACTACGAGTTGTTTCTTGCGATAAATAAACTCGAACACTCAAGAAATCGGTCGGACAGGCAGATTCACATCGCTTACAACCAACACAGTCTTCGGTCCTTGGAGCAGAAGCTATTTGTTTAGCTTTACATCCGTCCCAGGGTATCATTTCTAATACATCAGTGGGACACGCTCGAACACATTGAGTACATCCTATACATGTATCATAAATCTTTACTGAATGTGACATTGTATCTATACAGTTTTGAACATCATAAGATTTCGATCTAGTAAACTAACTTAGAAATGGATCCTATATTTAGATACCAGACGAATCAATGAGTGATCAGAATCAATCTACTTCCGAATTGATTTAGGAGCTAGGGCCAAAATACTTTGATTTCTTATTTTTTTGCAACCATGATCGTACTTTACCTATCAAACCTGCTAATTTGAATTAATTTATGACTATTCGAATTTTGATTTATATGATTAATACTATTTATTCAACAAATTTGATTGGTTAATACGAGTTGATTTTCTGTTACGATAAATTGATGAAACAATAGCGGGTCCAA